AATTCTAGGTACTATTGCGTGTAACGTGGGCTTAGCGGTTCTAGAACCGTCAATGATTGGTGAACCGGCGGATCCATTTGCGACTCCTTTGGAAATATTACCTGAATGGTACTTCTTTCCCGTATTTCAAATACTCCGTACAGTACCCAATAAGTTATTGGGTGTTCTTTTAATGGTTTCAGTACCAATAGGATTATTGACAGTACCCTTTTTGGAGAATGTTAATAAATTCCAAAATCCATTTCGTCGTCCAGTAGCTACAACAGTCTTTTTTATCGGTACCGCAGTAGCTCTTTGGTTAGGTATTGGAGCTACATTACCTATTGATAAATCCCTCACTTTAGGTCTTTTTCAAATTCAAATCAATTAAACTTTGAAATACCGTACATAACATAAGTATTAAGTATCTAAGGAAGATTGACTTTGAAGCAAGACTTTAGATACATTAATTTGATTATATTCCATTTTGAGCTGAGTACGGATCGTGCTGAAGATTAAAAACTAAATCCATTCTATAATATATAAATGATATATATATATTATAGAATGGATTTAAAATGAAAATTTTTTATTAGGTAAATCAATTGTGAAATGCTTCTGGTAGGGTGTCCAATATCTGTTTTACATCTTCTATGCGAAAATATTCAATTCTCATAAGGTCTTCTTGACTATTACTATTACTCAAAAGATCCAATAATGTATGTATATTGGATCTTTTGAGACAATTATAGGTCCTGGAAGGCAATTCTAACTGGTCAATAAAAATAAATTTCAATGGAACTATTTTTTTGTTTTTCTTTAAATTAGTTAATCTATCTTGAAAGGTAAAAGGGGATAGAGTAAACTTGTTTTTATTTTCCGTGAAATTAATGCCCTCTTCTTCCGCATGTAGAAAAGGAATAAATAAATCAATCAAATTACGAGAAGCTTCATAAAGTGCTTCCTTAGGAGTTAAACTCCCGTTTGTCCATATTTCTAGAAAAAGTATCTCTTGTTTTTCATTTCCATCCCCATAAGAATGAATACTATGATTTGCATTTCGAATAGGCATGAATATGGCATCTATAGGGTAACTTCCATCTTGAGAGTTATTTGTGGGTTTCATACGATATCCGCGATCCCTATTGATTTGTAATTCAATACACAAATCAATTGGTTCCGTCAGGTTAGCTATATGCTGTGTCGTGTCCACTATTTCCACAGAAGGTGGTGAGATGATATCTTGAGCGGTTACGTGTCTAGGGCCTCTGACGCAAATAGATGCGTCTCTAACTCCATATAGAGTACTTCTCAATACAATTTCTTTCAAATTTATTAATATTTCGTGGACTGATTCTTTAATACCTACTATTGTAGAATATTCATGTGGTACCTTCTCAGATTTTGCGCGTGTGATACATGTTCCTTCTATTTCTCCAAGTAAAGCTCTTCGCATGGCAATACCTATGGTATCGGCTTGACCTTTCATAAGCGGGGACAGAATGAAACGACCATAATAAAGACGCTTACTATCTATTTTTGATTCAACACACTTCCACTGTAATGTTCGAGTGGACCCTCCTACTTCCTCTCGAACCATACTAAATATTGTTATTTAATCAGATCATTGAATCATTTATTTCTCTTGAAATCCATTTAATTCTTATTTTTACACACGTCTTTTTTTAGGGGGTCGACATCCATTATGTGGCATAGGTGTTACATCGCGCACGAAACTTAATAGTAGACCACTTCTACGGATGGCTCGTAATGCTGCATCTCTTCCGAGACCGGGGCCTTTTATCATAACTTCTGCTCGTTGCATGCCCTGATCAACCACCGTACGAATAGCATTTATAGCTGCCGCTTGAGCAGCATAGGGTGTCCCTCGTTTTGTGCCTTTGAATCCAGAAGTACCCGCGGAGGCCCAAGAAACTACTCGTCCTCGTACATCTGTAACAGTTACAATGGTATTGTTGAAACTTGCTTGAACATGAATAACACCTTTTGGTATTCTACGTCCATTCTTGCGTGAACCAATACGCCCATTCTTACGCGAACCAATTCTTGGTATAGGTTTTGTCATATTTTATCATCTCATAAATATGAGTCAGAAATATACGGAAAGATACGGAGATATCCATTTAATGTTAAAACAGATTCTTTTACACGGGTCCTTCTTTTTCTTTTAGAAGATTCTTTATTTAGTTTAGAAAGATTACCCTTGTCTCTGTTTATGTCTCGGATTGGAACAAATCACTATAATCCGTCCACGCCTACGGATAAGTCGACATTTTTCACAAATTTTACGAACAGAAGCCCTTATTTTCATATTTCTCATTCCTTACCTTAATTCTGAATCCACTCCTTGAAAAATAAGTTTCTTGATTTTTTTAACTTCAAATTGTATCCCTATGAAAGGAATGTTTAAAAAATCATCTAATAGTTCGAATTTGTGAATTCTATAAATTCTACGTCCCCTGGTTGAATCATAACCACTTATTTCAATTTTGACTCTATTTCATGGTAGTATCTATATAAAACTGTGCCGTATCCTTCCTGAAACATAACCTAGAATTTAGATCTTCATTATCTAAAAGGACCCGGAACATACTGTTGGGAAGCGATTCAGTAATTAAACATTCATGAATTAATTTTAGTCTTTTATTCGAGGTAAGCCTCTTGAAGTATTAACTAATGGAGAAAGGGTTATATAATTTATTTTTACTCTCTTTTTCCAAAAGGGAAGTTAGAGATAAAATTAAGATAACAGGAGGAAGGGGTGTAAGATCACCATATATAACACAAAATTTCTCCCCCGATTTTTTCTAGTCGAGCTTCTCGATCTGTCATTATACCTCGAGAAGTCGAAAGAATTACAATTCCCATTCCACCTAAAATCTTAGGAATTTGTTGATAGTTGGAATAGATTCGTAGACCGGGTCGGCTGATACGTTTTAAAATAGTTCTATATATTCCCTTTCGATTCCGTCTATGTCGTAGGGTTAAAACCAAGAAAAATTTGTTACTTTCCTGATGTTTACGAACGTTTTCGATAAAACCCTCTCGTAGAAGTATTTTAACAATGTTTTCGGTAATATTAGTAGATGCTATTCGAACCGTTCTTTTTTTATCCATGTCAGCATTTCTTATAGAAGTTATTATATCGGCAATAGTATCCTTACCCATGGCGAACTATAATTATTGGTACCCCCTAATTTTGATATAATCAACATGTTTATTTATTATTTTAATAAAAATAATTAAATTTATTTATATTAATTAAATTAATTTATATTAATTAAATTAATTATAAAGTATATGCGTGATACACAATCTACTAATTGACTTGACCCATTCCAGATACCCCGCTATATCATAATTATTATTTAATATACTACTAGTATTTATAATACCTCGGGAGCTAATGAAACTATTTTAGTAAAATTCAACTGTCTCAATTCCCGAGCGATCGCACCAAAAACTCGAGTTCCTTTTGGATTTCCTTCTTGATCAATAACAACTGCGGCATTGTCATCATATCGTATTATCATGCCGTTGTCACGTTTGAGTTCTTTACATGTACGCACAATTACAGCCCTAATAACTTCTGATCTTTCTAGAGGCATATTTGGTACTGCTTCTTTGATTACGGCAACAACAACGTCACCAATATGAGCATATCGTTGGTTACCAGCTCCTAGGACTCGAATACACATTAATTTTCGAGCTCCACTATTATCCGCTACATTCAAAAGGGTCTGAGGTTGAATCATATCATTTTTATTTTAATCTGTTATTTTGCTGCAAAGGATAAAAAAGAAATAAAAAGAAATATTTGTCTGTCTATAAAAAAATAAACTTCTATTTTTCATCATCACCTTATCTTTTAATTTCTGCATCCCTATCCCTCAATAACGAATTGAGTTCGTATAGGCATCTTGCGCGCAGCTATTTTAATAGCTGCTCTGGCTACAGTTTCTGATACTCCGCCCATTTCATAAAGTATTCGACCCGGTTTAACAACGGATACCCAATATTCGGGGGCCCCCTTCCCCGAACCCATACGTGTTTCTGCGGGTCTTACTGTAACAGGTTTGTCGGGAAATATACGTACCCATATTTTTCCGCCACGACGCGCATATCGTGTCATTGCTCTTCGTCCTGCTTCCATCTGTCTAGCCGTGATCCAAGCGGGTTCAAGTGCTTGAAGAGCGTATCCGCCGAAACAAATACGATTGCCTCGACAAGATATTCCTTTCATTCTTCCTCTATGTTGTTTACGAAATTTTGTTCTTTTGGGGTTATAGTTGATGGTTCTTTCTTAATTAAATTCCATCTCTACTGCAGAACCGGACATGAGAGTTTCTTTTCATCCGGCTCCTCGCGAATGAAATGATTCATTAATATTACTACGGAATACACATATATTTAATATTTTTAAATGATACACAATACACTTAGTAATGTAATGGAATTTATTATGTCATTTTGTTATATTATTTGATTTTGTTATTCTAGGATAGTTTAGTATTGTTATGTTATATAGTTAAGAGTAAGCTTTATATACCAGATCAACATTATTTATTTTGTATCGAATCGCGCTAAAACAAAATGTAGATTGTATGTATAATTCAATAACTAAAAACTAAGGGTTTCGCGGGCGAATATTGACTCTTTCGTGCTACATTCGTAGGGTCAAGACCTTGTTACTTTTAGAATAAATCAATTTGTTCTTGGTTCGTTCCGCCATCCCACCCAATGAATCATTAGGATTTGTTTGTTTTCATGAAATCCTATGCAATCATGGGTTCTGTCGTTCCCATAGCCTCTTCGTTAATGGTTAGGCCCGAACTCCGCAATGGAACCCCAACAAAATTCGTTCCTGAGTTAATTTTCTTAGTTTATATTAACCCGAGGCTCGTTATCTTTAATTATTGATATTATATCAGTATTGATGCTTTATCACATTGCCTTTTGTGAGATAATTCATAAACCATACATATTGGAATCATATATCATTGATACTTTTGTTCTTTCTTTCTATCATCCTTCCATTTATCCACATCCCTTTATTTTTGTTTAGCAACCTATAATAAGATTTAATTTTTTTTATTTCAGTTGCTACAACTATATGATCGATCTAGTCATATAGTGACTGTTTCTTGGAATCTCGACAATACGAAACGAAGCCATAAGTTGGTTATTAGTTTATATAGTTAGTAAGCTCATAGTGAGGGTTGGTCAAATTTTTTGAATTCCAACTATCTATACTATAAACTAACAAAAAAACTAACGAGTCACACACTAAGCATAGCAATTCTCTTAAATGATCAATCTAATTTTTATTCAACCTTATAGAATTTTAATTGCTCAGTTTTGTTTGATTTAATGGAATAAAAAAGAAAATTTGTCATTTTTTTTTTAGGTCCATTATTTATCGTCTACAAATATCCAAATTTTTATGCCTAATACTCCATAGATAGTTCGAGTTGTATAGGAACAATGATCAATTTTAGCACGAATTGTTTGTAGAGGAACCCTACCCTCTCTGATCCATTCGACGCGTGCAATTTCTTTTCCGTCGATACGCCCGGCAATTTGTACTTGAATTCCTTTTGTATCCGTTTGTTCAGTTAATTCAATAGCTTTTTTCATTGCTTTTCGAAATGAAACTCTATTTTTTAATTGTAAAGCTATATATTCCGCAAGAATATTAGGTTGTCCATAAGGTTTTTCAACTCTTGTTATAGCAATGTTGAGTCTACGGTTCACAGAATGAAACTCCTTTTGTACATTCATCTGTAATTCTTCGATTCCTCGTGTTCGGCCCTCTATTAATAAATTAGGGAATCCAATATGGATTATGACTTGGATCAAATCGATTCTTTTTTTTATTTGTATACGTGCTATTCCTTCGAAACCTGAGGACATTTTCTTATTTTTTTGTACATAATCCTTGATACAATTCCGTATTTTTTCATCTTCCTGTATACCCGCGGAATAATTTTGTGGTTGTGCGAACCAAAAGGAATGATGACTTTGGGTTGTACCAAGTCTGAAACCAAGTGGATTTATTTTTTGTCCCATATTTTTCTATTAGATTATCTTTACCATATATATTTTTCGAAAGATGAATCGAAAGTTAAGATTCATCTTTAACTAATTTAGTTTTATCCCTCAATATAATTGTTATATGACAAGTAGGTCTTTTTATCGGATAACTACGTCCTCGAGCCCGGGGTCTTAATTTTTTCACAATAGTACCTGCGTTAACTTCAGCTTTACTAATAAATAAATTAGCTTTGTTTAAGCCCATGTTATTACTAGCATTTGCTGCCGCGGAAAAAACTAATTTCAAAATGGGATAAGATGCTCGATAAGGCATAAGTTCTAGTATCATAAGTGCTTCTTCATAGGAGCGTCCACGAATCTGATCAATTACTCTTCGTGCTTTGAAAACCGACATACATATATGTTTATGTTGAGCTAAAGCTTTAATTTCTGTACTCCAACGCGAGTTCTTTCTATTTATCATAAGGTTATCCCCACTAAATGAATAAAAACTGCCTAATTTTACTTATAAAATAAAAAATATAATATTTGAAAATTTAATTAAAATTTTAGTCTTATTAATTATTTTTTAGAAATAAAAAAAAAAAAAAATTAACGACGAGATTTATTATCGGTTTTTGCATGTCTTGCGAAAGTTAGAGTCGGCACGAATTCTCCCAATTTATGACCCACCATACGATCTGTTATATAAATAGGTAAATGCCCTTTTCCATTATGAATAGCAATTGTATGGCCAATCATTGTGGGTATAATGGTAGATGCCCTAGACCAAGTTACTATTATTTCTTTCTCCTCCCTTATGTTTAGTTTTTCAATTTTTGCCGATAAATGATTAGCTACAAAAGGATTTTTTTTTATTGAACGTGTCACAGGGGATTACTCCTTTATTACATTACATTTTTAAAATTGGCATTCTATGCCCAATATATCGATCTAAGTATGAAGGTAAGAATAAATACAATAATGATGAATGGAAAAATAAAAAAGCTAAAATCCTTTAGCTAGATAAGGGGCGGATGTAGCCAAGTGGATCAAGGCAGTGGATTGTGAATCCACCACGCGCGGGTTCAATTCCCGTCGTTCGCCCATCACATTATTTCAAATTCTAAAAATTCAGTTTTCTATATTCTTATTTATTTACGGCGACGAAGAATAAAACTATCACTATATTTTTTCCTTTTCCTACTTCTTCTTCCAAGCGCAGGATAACCCCAAGGAGTTGTGGGTTTTTTTCTACCAATCGGAGCTCTCCCTTCACCGCCCCCATGGGGATGGTCTACAGGGTTCATAACTACTCCTCTTACTACAGGACGCTTACCTAGCCAACGCTTAGATCCGGCTCTACCCAAACTTTTTTGGTTCACCCCAACATTACCCACTTGTCCGACTGTTGCTAAGCAGTTTTTGGATATCAAACGGACCTCCCCAGATGGTAATCTTAATGTGGCCGATTTACCCTCTTTTGCAATCAGTTTCGCTACAGCACCTGCCGCTCTAGCTAATTGTCCACCCTTTCCAAGTGTGATTTCTATGTTATGTATGGCCGTGCCTAAGGGCATATCGGTTGAAGTAGATTCTTCTTTTTTATCAATAAAAACCCCTTCCCAAACTGTACAAGCTTCTTCCAAAGCATACGGCTTTCTAGATGTATATGATGATATCTAGACAGATGGATCTTATATGAATCGTATGATGAAGTATCACATGAGTGGATATATAGGAATCCAAATCTGCCGAATCACTCATGTTATGATCTTCTACATCCTAGGTCTCCCCGTTCCGTCATCTGGCTTATGTTCCTCATGTAGCATTCAGACCGAATGACTCTATGAAATTACGTCAATACTTCCATTCCACATATTACGGGTAACGTAGGAGACATCTCTATTTTTCCCCGGGGGATCTTTATAATTACCACTGCTTAGCTTTTAATTCGCCTCTGACCATCAAATTAAATGTGAATAACCCGGCCTCCTCTCTTTGAAACAAGGGGCGCTCTCCGGTTCTGTGCGTGCTTCAAACAATTTTTTTTTTTGTCTTCTCCATATTACCATATCTCTAGAGTCAATAATTTTCTATGAGGAACTACTGAACTCAATCACTTGCTGCCGTTACTCAACAGTTTTCTGCTGAGGTTTCTCCCGTAGAGGTACTCAAATTGGATCAGTGATCGATTTCTAGGTTTCGTCGTAAACCTAATTGGTTACTTCCAATTACGTAAATCAATAGTTCAAACCGCACTCAAAGGTAGGGCATTTCCCATTGATATAGGAACTTCTGTACCAGAAACAATGGTATCTCCAATTATAGCCCCTCTGGGATGTAAAATATATCTCTTCTCACCATCCCCATAGTGTATGAGACAAATGTGTGCATTTCGATTAGGGTCGTATTCTATGGTTACGATTCTACCAGATATGTCTTTATCATTCCGTCGAAAATCTATTTTACGGTATAGACGCTTATGACCTCCCCCTCTATGCCCTGCGGTAATGATTCCTCTGGCATTACGACCTTTACTACAACGACGCTGTCCATGGATCAAATTATTTCGTGGATTGGATTTTACTTGACTGTCTATGGCTCCATTGCGTGTGCTCGGGGTAGAAGTTTTGTATAAATGTATCGCCGTGTTATTAAGTATTTTGCTTTAAGTTCTTTTCTCTATAAGAGGTGGAATAGAATAACCTGGTTGAAGCGTAATGATCATACGTTTGTAATGCATTGTATGTCCCATAATAGGTCCCATTCTTCTACCCTTTCCCGGGACTCGATGACTATTTATAGCTATTACCTTGACGCCAAAGAAGAGTTCGACCCAATGCTTTATTTCTGTCCTAGTTGATCCTGATTCGACATTAGAAGTATATTGATTGTTCCCCAATAACCGAATACTTTTTTCTGTAAATACTGCATATTTGATTCCATCCATAAATCCATTTTCTTCCCTATGAGTTCCAGTATCAATAAGAATTCTAGTTCTTACTGTTCATATGTTATGGTATGAATATACCATACCAATTCGGTATGTATGGATGATGAGATTCCATTGATACAGAGCCAATTCTAATAGACTTATTGAACGTTCCCATTGGCGTGCATCCAGCAGGAATTGAACCTACGAATTTGCCAATTATGAGTTGGGCGCTTTAACCATTCAGCCATGGATGCTTAACAGGGATCATCGTACATCGTAAATAACCAAATTCCAATTGAAATGAAATCTTTAGGAGGAATCAATGAGAGGACATCAATTCAAATCCTGGATCTTCGAATTGAGAGAGATATTGAGAGAGATCAAGAATTCTCACTATTTCTTAGATTCATGGACCAAATTCGATTCAGTGGGATCTTTCACTCACATTCTTTTCCACCAAGAACGTTTTATGAAACTCTTTGACCCCCGAATTTGGAGTATCCTACTTTCACGTGATTCACAGGGTTCAAGAAGCAATCGATATTTCACGATCAAAGGTATAATACTGCTTGTAGTAGCGGTCCTTATATCTCGTATTAACAATCGAAAGATTGTCGAAAGAAAAAATCTCTATTTGATGGGGCTTCTTCCTATACCTATGAATTCCATTGGACCCAGAAATGAGACATTGGAAGAATCTTTTTGGTCTTGCAATATCAATAGGTTGATTGTTTCGCCCCTGTATCTTCCAAAAGGAAAAAATCTTTCTGAGAGTTGTTTCATGGATTCGCAAGAGAGTACTTGGGTTCTCCCAATAAATAAAAAGTGTATCATGCCTGAATCTAACCGGGGTTCGCGGTGGTGGAGGAACCGGATCGGAAAAAAGAGGGATTCTAGTTGTAAGGTATCTAATAAAACCGTAGTTGGAATTGAGATCTCATTCAAAGAGAAAGATAGCAAATATCTGGAGTTTCTTTTTTTATCCTATACGGATGATATGATCCGCAAGGACCATGATTGGGAATTGTT